TATTGGAATAGATAGAGAGCATTTTTCCCCTTTGTAATTTCACAAAAAGTGGAGAGCCCTAGCATTGAATGAACGTAGTTACTTATCAAATTACCTGAAGTGAAGGAATGCCCAGACTTATTTACTTGTCCGAATAGATTGACTCGGTAGGCCATAGGAAAAGATAACTCATGCCTACTTTACTTACTTGCCCAAGCCCTACCTACATATTTGACTAGTAGTTCTTTCGGAGAATTACTCTCTACCTACCTATAGTAGATTGAGTCGAGTAGTGATGAGCACTTATATATACCAGTCCGAGTATTGAATCGAACTAACTCATACATAGGAATTCCTTTCTGGTTGTCTTGCATTTACTTTTTCTTTTATTTGTCTTGTATTCCCGAAGAGACAGGGAAAGCTTTACCAGTGGAAAACAGCGGACGGATTAGCCTTCATTAACTTATTAGTAAGGAAGATCTTGGCTTTGTATTGCCGCTTTTCCTAGATATAGCATAGTAGTGCGTTTGCGATAAGATTGAATTTAAACTCGAAGTGAGAGCATGCATTTCCTGCCATACGGAGAGAATTACCCGCCTACCTGGATGGCCTGCCTAGTAGTTCTTTTGACCTGGATGGTCCGCCTGCCTAGCAGTTCTTTTGAGAAGAAGTGCGCGCACATCTGAATTCCACACACACCCGATTTTCTCTAGCTACCTCATTTCAGTAAAGTTAAGCGGGTCGCTCTTTAAAGCCCCAGATTACCTGGTGGGGCTAGAGTCTATTGTTCAAAGCTAGCTAGTCGAAGTCTTAACTCCGTCCGTTTGGCTCAGTAAAAAAGTATGGGAGAAAATCCCGATTGGGTGGCCAGCATTGTTCCAGTGAAGAAGAAGAACGGACAAATACGCGTCTGTGTGGATTTTCTAGATTTAAATAAAGCCTGTCCTAAAGACGAGTTTTCGTTACCAGTGACAGAGATTCTCATTGATCACACACACCTCGTCCTAAGAAGTATTCTCTTTCATGGACGGGTACGCGGGTTACAACCAAATTGTAATGGATGAAGAGGACCAAAAACACACAGCCTTTCGCACTCCAATAGGCATATATTGTTACAAGGTTATGCCCAAAGGTCTCAAAAACGCCGGTGCTACATATCAACGCGCCATGACTAAGATCTTCGATGATCTAATACATAAGATTGTCGAGTGCTACGTGGATGATATCGTTGTAAAGGCGGTATCCCATCCCATGAAGAACATCTTAAACATCTCTGAATCGTATTCGACCGCCTAAGGCAACATGCACTAAAGTGAAACCCGTTGAAGTGCGCCTTCATGGTCTCGTCAGGCAAATTCCTAGGGTTTGTCATTCGACATCGGGGAATAGAAATCGACCCGAGTAAAATCAAGGCCATACTCGAAATGCCTCCTCCTCAAAACCTTAAGGAGCTGCGTTCGCTTCAAGGGCGCCTGGCATACATCAGGCGATTCATAGCCAATTTTGCAGGAAGAATCCAACCTTTTACAAGACTCACCAAAAAAGACATTCCATTCTTTTGGGATGAAAACAGCCAACAAGCCCTAGATGGCATCAAAAGCTATCTCCTCAATCCGCCAGTCCTGGTTGCGCCGATACCAGGGAAGGAGCTTATACTCTACACCACGGCCTTGGATGAATCTCTTGGGGCTCTATTGGCACAAGAAAATGAAAACGGGAAAGAGAATGCCCTCTATTACCTCAGTCGTGTGCTCGTAGGAGCTGAACATGCGTACTCTCCTATCGAAAACATTGTCTTGCACTGGTGTTCGCTGTCAAGAAGCTACGGCACTACATGATAGCACATCGGGTCACCCTCATCTCCAAAGTTAACCCACTTAAATATCTCATGACAAGACCAATGCTTACAGGAAGATTGGCAAGATGGGCCATCATCCTTACTGAGTTCGACATTGTGTATGCGCCGCAGAAGGCCATTAGAGGGCAAGCGATGGCGGATTTCCTCGCATCATACATATTTCTACAGTAAAAAAAAGATTTCCATGGATGGGATTGCACGTAGTCCATTCCACCTTTATCTATCTAGGTTATCCTTCTTTCTTAACAAAGCAGAATGTGATGATCGATCCCTCTATTATGGTTTTTCTGTTTATACCTAAGCCTCTACCTTAGATATTTACGCTGATGAAGGAAAGCCTTGTTAAAGACTACTACTTTTGACTTCCTTTTTCGTACTCTTCTTTCATCCTCCTTACCAGAACGCTTTTCCTGGTTCAGAAGAATCAGATACTTCAATTTTGGCTTACATATGGAAAATGCCTTCGTCTTGAAGCTACCAATGCACATCACGGTTAAATCATTGTCAATTAATTGTGGGATTCCCCATATCACCCATAGACACCAAAATATTTTTTTTGCCTCAAACTCTGCTGCCCTCTCACTCCTCGATAAGTGTACTTACTCAGGTTGTGCACTTGGCTGAGCGGGATCTTCCCCTTTGGCATGAGAACCGCCTACCTACGCTAACGTAACTAATGCAGATGGCGGAAGTTAGTAGTTCTCCTATCGTAGTATTATATGTATTTATCACGCGTAGACCTTAAGACCTTCTCTGTTCTGCAGGAAGTATATTTATATATATACCATTCATATTAAAGTAAGACGGATAGGGCATATTTGACTAGGAAGCAAGCAAAGCAAGGCAAGCGCCGATGTCTGGAGCAGGAGATGGAAGCTTGGGTTGAGGAGGCTGTCAACGAGTCATCAAAGGCGATAGATTGGTTATATTCGGATTCGTTTGCTTTTTCTTTTTTTTTGTTGTGAGAGGTCTGAGTCCACAGCTGGGGAAGAGTCGTCAGATGACAATTGAAGTAGGGGTTTGCCTCTGGGAAGCAAGAGTCTCATAGGGAAGGAGATCCTGCACAGACCAATCCCAATCTGGAAGAGAGTCTTGTTGTCAATGAAAGCAATGAGACTATGTCACATATCTGCCTATCTCGTGTTGTGAGCTATAAAGTACCCACCAGGGGGTGGACCAAGAAAGAGGCAGGCGATTGGGTCCTTCCCATCCTCTATGATGCCAGTCTCTTTGTCATTCTTTCACCCTTGCTGAGTAGCGAAGTGAGCATACTCAAGATCCAATTCATCAATCATTTGAGTTGGTACGAACATAGGAATCCAGACTCCGCTTGATTCGATCTTCAGTTTCGACCTTCATCAGTCAGGAAAAAGAAGAAGGACCCACTTATTCCACTCAGAGAGACCGAACCAGGCAACAAAAAGGCTGAAGGAAGTTATCTTTCCATTCCAACTAAACTAAGTGAAAAAAGGGGGAGAGCAAAACAGAAACACAGGAACAAAGAAACTATGTCCAAACCAACGAGTCCTTTGGTCGACTCTAAAGAATGTATCGGGAGTTGGGAGTTAGCCGTCTCATAGGAGTGATAGCAGGGTTTTTCACGGAGTAACATGTGTACCACTCACTTGCTTTGCCTAAAAAAAGCAAATTGGATGAAAGTGGTGATCGCTAAGCGCTTTTCATGTCGTGTCAGACCATTTTCTCTCGATGAAAGGCCCATATAAGTTGCCTTTTTTGAGTCCTTTAAAACAGCTGTTTAATCTGGAGTTTCCTGTCCTGTACTTGCCTTTGGGGGATTCCTCTAGTGGAGTGCCCAGGCGGTTATAATGAAAATGGAATCTCTATAGTACGACTTCCTGTAAGCCAGTGCTTTTACCTATTCTCTCTATTGCTCAAAATGCTTTACCATGCCAGCCAATGGCAGTTATCTTGCTTCTGCTAAGGTCCATAGATATACTGGTACGGAGAATATAGACTATGTGACTATTTAGGATAATACACGGAAGGGGATGAGGAGGTCGTAGCTTCATCTTTTACGATGCGGAGTGAAGAAAAGCAGCTTCCTTTTGTACGATACGGTGGGATGGGGAGCTGTACGCATTGAAGCAGCTTTGAAGCATCATTCACCACCTCAATATAGCTGGACTTCACGTGATCTGGGCTGGGAGACAATACCTATCTGATCGAAGCTCCTCATAGCTGGAGAATGAGGTTTTTCAACTCAATAAAAAGGAACATGTAGCAAGCCCTGAAACGAGAGGTAAAGAATAGGCTACCATACGAGATGAGACTACTTCATTCTTGGCTTTCATCCCTACGCTTAAGAAAGATAAGGGATTGGATTTAATACCTTTTATTTAGAGCTCCGTTGTTCCGACTGGAAAATGTCACCTTCCACCATACGTAAACCAAACCTCTTTGCTTTCTGGCTTTTCCTTCCTAACAAGGAGGCGGGATTTTTCAGTTCCTTTTTCCCTTTTTGCTCTTTTTCTTTTCGAGAACTAGTACCGCCAATTCAAGCCGTCATACTTATCCTCGTACCTAGCGAAAAAACGGCTTGCGTAGCGTAGGTCTCCTGCATGCCTATCTTGCGATAGCTAGTGATAAGTGGATTCAAGGGATCGAGCCAGATCTAACAGAAACAAATAGAAATCCTACAGTCTAAAAAGAAGGTGGGCTTTAGCTGAATCGAGCTGGGTGGGAGAAGATACGCTTATGAGAAACCAGCAAAGACATTATTAGACCGCTCAGAAATGGAAGGAATAGCTGCTGCGAAGGTAAACCATAATGCTGCTGAGTGATCTCTTGGAGATAGAGGTGAGACTTGGAGTCGAGAACTTGTCTCTCTATCGGCAGCATCTTGATCTCGATGTGCCTATCTTGGGAACTGCTCTTTTTTAGAAACTGGAAACTGAGTTAATGGAGTCAAGCAAGAAAGAAGAAATAAGATATCTATCACCTAGTCTAACTCTCTGAAGTTGGAAATAGTCAACGTTGACCATCTTAATCTTCTAGAAAAAAGCATTTCTTACACTAGCTCTTTCCTATTATTTTTTTACCTCACTATGCTGTCAGTCAGCCCAGGGCTTATTCGAGGAAACATTAGCTTTTCGACACTAGACGATTTGCAACACATAATTCGTTGTTCACTCAATAGAATAGATTCCGTAGTTTCAGTATCGACTTGCCTGTTGGCAAAGAATCGGAAGTTGTACACCACACCTTTTGTAGTGAAAAGGTTTCTGAAAGCTCTTTCACCCAGCCCGCGGGTAATAATCTGAAAGTGAATCATCAACCACTCATTTAGAAGCCGCTCATGCAACAACGTTTAAGTCAATCCTTCCGCCCATATTATTTAGTCTAGTTGTTGGAGGAAATGCGCCTTGAACACATTACGTATACTAGCTGAGCTTTGTCCCTAATCGTGACTAGTTGTTATTCGTTTCGATCAATTCCCAGCCGGCAATGCCTCAGCTTCTCAAAATCTAGGAAGTAAGTTCTCTGAAAAAAAAAGTAATCATTATGAAAAGATACTAGCGCTACTAATAAGGAAAGCTACTTTTTTCTATTTCTAATAAAGGAATAAAGCGGAAAACTAAAGAAAGAGATCAGAAGTGGGTCCCGCGAGTAGTTTGTCTTGTTTCAGTCCGTACAAGAAGAGACTTTCAGGGTTGCCCAAGAAGGGACGGGCCTATCTATTGGTGGTACTAGTTCCCCGCGGGAGGGGCAGGATTTCGGTGCCGTCAGCATGGGTCCGGCTATCGATCACAAGGGTCTAGATACGGGTCTCGAACGGAAAAGTATGCTACATATTGCTCTGCTCCAGTTCCCTCTGCTTACACCTGGTCAATTCGTTGATCGCCCCTCTTATTTCTTATTTTTAAAAGGGCCCTGCTCTCGTCTCTGCTGACGAAGCCTTAGTGAAGGAAGTAGCTCGAGTTCACTAAGGAATATGCCCTATTTTCCGAAACCTGATCAGTTGGTGTGGACAAGTAACCCTGAATCTGGGCTGTCGCTCTATATGCGAAAGAACGTTCTTGCTTTCACTACTCACCTTGCCCTTTAGCCCTTGCCGGACCGCTACCCAGGTTTCCAGTCGTTTCGGCTACTGCCAATATTTTTTGAGGAAATAGCTGTTGTCCCAGGATCCTTCTAGTCGGGGGAGAGCCTTTATTACACCTTGAAATAAGGTAACGGGGCCCACCATATCCTCGATATTTGAGGGCTTGGAAGTTCAGCAGGCACAGGTATCGTAACTTCTGCTTTAACCAGATCCAAAGCGTCTAACTGATCGATAAAGAAGCATTGCGCTTGTCAAAGGAGTTCAATGCTCACTATACGCATAAACAGCACTAGATAAGATAGTCTCACTCAATTGACTATATCAAGATGGGCTTCGCTTACTTTCACCCTCATACCCAGCTTTAGCAGGCGCAGGCGGCTTACACTACGTATAGGCCGGATTCAAGGAGCGCTAAAACCTGGATTCATTCTTTTCAATACTCTTTTGAACTCAGTTAGAAGAAGATGTCATGCCAAACCAAATAGTATAGTGAAGAAGTTCGGTGACAATGCTCCTCTAACTCTTCTCCCGGCGGGTAAAGACAGAGAAGGGCGGGGAGGAATTAGTCGACGAAGAAGCTTTTCAAGTAGAAGTAGGCTGGAATCAAAGTCTCAGGTTCCATGGAATGGCTTTGTTCCCCCGAATACCAACCCTTGGGAAAATAAATACCAGCCAGTAGAGATAGCCTAGATAGCCAAGAAGATATACGTATTTCATAGAGCTAGCTATAAAGCTTTTGTTAACTTCAAATAGGCTATTGAATGCAATCAACGGCAAATAAATAAGAATAAAGTGCCAGAGCTAAGAGCTAATATATTATATTCCCAGTCTATGCATGGATAAAGGAATGATAAGAGCTATGAGCAGTTTATTAAACTACACTACGGCTAATATATAAAAAAATCAACTAGAAAAAACCGTTGCCAAAGAAACCATTTGTTTAAGCTTATTCGTTCGCGCTAGGCTCACAAACTAGATAGAAGAACTAAGGTCTTCAACCATTAGACAAGCAGGTAGGATCCTTTGCTTACTACTTGAAGCAGAAACCTAGAAGAGGCTTTCTCAAAGACTATTCACGAGGAAACAAACCATTAATCAAGAAGAGAGACAGACATACTTTGAGCTCTTAGAAGGTTGCCCAACAGAAAGATGTTAAGACAAAGAGAGAGATAGACCCTCAATAAGGATGCTGCAATAGCTTGAAAAGTACTTTGCTTATAAAGCATAAGCGGATGTTAACATCAACTGCAAATATATTACTTGCTACACGAAGACTTTCTTAGTAATGCTCTGAGCGCTCGTCTTGATGCTGGCAAGAAGAACTTCAGTAGATTAAGAGAATTGCTTTGATTGAGGGAGGACTTGTTGGCTAATAGAGGCCAGGGTATCTACTCTCATTCCTTAGTTGTCAAGTTTGGAGTAGTTGCTGACTTTCACTTGCTTTTCTTCCGCCAGCAAAAGGAATTAGTCTGACAGCTATTGGTGCTTTAGTTCAACCAGAACTGGACCTAGAGACTGGGACTGTAAGAGAGGCTCCGGTTTATGAACCACTGTAGTCTTGTTTTCCTGGTCTAGTAAGTCCAGTAGTCCGGTCAAGTCAGTCAGGTAGTACTGGTCAAGTAAGCACAGTCGTTTTTGTTAGTAAGTGTTAAGCATATTCATTCCTTCGGTTTTCCCATAGGCAAAAGGTAGGAATTAGAAAGTTGGGTAAGTCGGAAAGTTGGATTCCGGTTACTTTCAAAGTAAACTGAGGCATGTGTTTTCCTTGGATCCAACGTTTCAATATCTTCGTTGCATGTGGCAAATCAACATAAATATCTTGATGCATTGGCAGCACTTCAGTTAAAGTCTCAGAGGCGGGAGGATCACAGGCCGAAATCCATCAAAGAATCTTCGATCTGATAGAAAAAGAGAAAAAAGGTATACATACATAAGCGCGTGCGTCTCATTTTAATGCTTGTTAATAAAGGCCGCAGGAGTAAGTAGGCAGCGAGTGATGGAGCCTATTACTTGAATGAAGGGAGCCCAAGCAGAAGAAAGGCACTCACTGGAGCGTAAGGCCGTTAGGAAGCACAAACACTGATTGTGAATTAACTTCATAGATGTCCAATAGTAGCTGTTGAGAGAAGTGTTGAGTGGAAATTATGGAAGGACCCACACTGTTTTAGTTGCTACTAAAGGAAAAACGAGCTCACCCAAACGAGCAGAAGGCATCCAAACTATTTACTAACTTCTCTTCGTTCCGCATGAGATAAAGTTATAAAGACGGATTTCCGAATAGTTTTGTTAGTCATGTTAGCACCACGCTTCGCTTTCCGATATCCGGTATTATGGCTTTGCGCAGACTGACCACTACCTGTTATAACATCGGCGAGTCAATGTGAGTGTGTCGGTCACTGCCCAATCGAGGGCATACTTTCGAATCTTTCTTTCGGCCATTCATCGTGAGTCCTCTTGCACTGCGTATTTGGATCCGATTCGTCGTCTTTTCTTTCCATACCGATTTGAAAAGGTAAACTGCCTTCAACTGAAAGGAAAGAACTGGTCCATAAAAACCCCTTTTTACCAGCACCGTAACAGACTGGAATCGCAGGAACAACTGGTTCCATGGAAGTAGAAATGGCCCTCCTCCTAGAATGCCAAGAGGAGCTATGTGCCTTAGTATATACTAATTGTCAATGGCCTGATACGGTCACCCTATGGCCACTTTAACAGGGACTGCCACTAGACATAGGTATTAGTCCGGGGTTGTAAAGAGCATTGGTCCCGTGCAATATACTAGAGCATATCCCCAGACTGGAGAGTACACCATATCATCTAAAAAAAGAAGATTTCGAGGATCTACGCTATGGGTACTAATACTATAGATAATAGGAATCCTACACTCCCATGAGGAATGAATGCGACACCCTATAGAAAGAGTCCAGATAGAACGATTCTTTCTTACCTAAAGTCCCACTTGCTGACCTAAGGGAATAGAGTGACGTGCACTGGCACTAGATGAGCTTAAGATTTGAAATATACTTGCTTAAGACTTTCTTATACAATTGGCACTCCAAGGGAAGATCAAGGGATAAGCACTCACTATAATCGGGGTGAGATCTCGTAAGAGTTGGCACCCTCGCCGCTGGCTTACTAGATCTATGAGAACTTGCGGTTCAAAGGCTACTCCCAATTGCTGTAACAGAACTCGCTGGTAGAAGAACGAACTTCTAGTTAAAATGACTATTACCTGCCTGCACAATCCATCTATGGCGATCTCGCTCTCACGTGCCTGTCCCTCTTGCTAAGCCTAAGTGTTAAGCATATCTTATATTAACCTATCTTAAAAGGACTTCCAGACATTGATTTTAGGAGACTCATTTTTGAGGGCCATTCTTTTTCTCCTCGCGAGCCAGTACCCTTATTAGGAAAGTCGGAACTTATTTGAAGTTCATAGATATAGTCTATCAGGCTGGTCGTAGGGGTCGTTTCCCTAGCAGAGCAGGTTGGTTGTAGGTTCCCTACAAGCGTTCTATATAAGCGGTCCCTGCCAGTTACATCAAGTTCCATTCCAGCAATCAATTAGGCTAGTTCAAGCTCAAAATTCTTTCTTAAAAAAAATAATAGGTTAGCGGGACAAGGAAGAATGAGTTGAATTTCTGATTTTCATTCAATTACGAAACCATAAAGAATTCCAGAAACGAAATCAAACCATAGTGAGCATCAGGATAGGGAACAGGAGAATGAGGATATGATCCGGATTACCCATAAAAAGGTACTCCAGATGGAGAAAGGGAGATAGAACACTGTGGGTGATAGGTTATTACCCGAAGGAAGTACCACACATTTTCTGTAGTGGATAAGAAAGCCTATTATATTAAGTAAGGGCCTATGGCTTGGGCTACTGTGACATCCGTTTAGTCATAACTGCTTTTCTAATTAATAAAGGCACTGCGGCATCTGTAATGGACTACCTTCCGCTACTGTTTAGTCTGTTCTCTTTAACTGTCCCTTTATTGTTTATAGGATTCGTATTGAAGTCTTGGAGTTTGATTTGACTTGATCTTTCTCACACACTAGACTCTTTCAATATCATATAGAAAAGAAGAATGAAATATCATTAATCAAGGCGCGTAGCGATTAAGGAATCAACACTCTGTCCTTGTGTTCATGATAGCCCTAGGAAGCATAGTTGGTGTCCTGTAGGAATGCTTGTGGAAGGTAGGAAGTAAAAATCCTAGCCCATTGCTTTGACTTAGTCCATACACTCCATGGCTTACATGACATATCGGACATACTACAGCATGAGGCATACTTGGCATACTGGACATACTGCATAGGCTTAAGTAGTAGACTCATGGCTTACATACTGGACAGACTGACTCCTGTAATGCTTATTGCCAATCTAGCTAATGGGCTGACTTCATTGGCTTGCTCTCCTCACCTATGGATTCGTATTGAAGTCTTGGATGATGTAGTTTATCAATCTTAGAGCATGGTTCGTACCATACCTGTAGTGCCGTTCCTTGTGGTTCTTCTCCTGTGGTTGCTTTAACGAGCTGGAAGCGCTTACATCGCCTTCGACCGGCCCAGATCTCGTTGCCGAAGAGGATTCGAAGACAAATGGCAATGAAAGGTTGTGGGAAGAGCTTATTTGAATGAAAAGAGCAGAAAGAAGCAAGTCGGGGTGAAGAAGATGGCTCCGTACGGTGAGACAAATACTGACTTGTAATCGCTGAGTCTACTGACTTGTATTCGCGGAGTCTATAGTATGCTCTTTTCTCTCTTTCTTGCAACTTCGTTCTTTTCTTTTTTGCATCCTTTTCTCAATGTCTTATTTGATCTCTTCCACCTTGCCTATGCCTATCGGGTATCCTGTCCCGGTGTATGTACCATAATGGATTTTAGCATAAGAACAGTGCTCTTCCTCGTTGGCTCGGTCCCCCCTCTCTCGTTGTCAGTTTGTCCACTAATTCTTCTTACCAAGGCACAAATCTGCTGCATCTATTTCAAGAGTTGCACCTCACTCGTCACCACGCCATATTGGCTTTTCTCTTTCCACTGCCTCAGCCACCACTCCTTAGCTGCATAATCCTTGACGAGATCGTAATGTTTAATTAGTTCCAGCCACGCTGTGTCAGATTTCATTCCTGATGCATTTTTCTTTTATTGTCTGGTGATTATCTTTGAAAAGTCGGCACCCGTAGAGATAATGTAAACAGATCTTCAGTGCGAATATTAGAGCAGACAACTCAAAATCGTGCGTAGGATAGTTATGCTAGTGGGCAACTGGCCTTTCCCATAGGCTATGACACAGCATAAGAAGAAAGCTTCGCTCAGCCTAAGTCAATAGGGTATGATCCGTCTCTGGCACGGGCATGGCTAGAATGGGCACGAACTGGTCATTGTCATAGGGATGCTAGCCATGGTGTAGTAGCATGATTATAATAGGGTTGAGGTCAAACTTTCTATTTGAATAGGGACCAGTTAATATATACATTGAGAAACTAGAAGGTGTTTCCTTAGCTTCAAAGTCTGGGTCGAATAAAGAGAAACTCTACTGGTAATGTGAGAAGAGCCCTACCCGCCTTCATAGAAGATAAGACGGAACAAACTTCTTCTTTGAAACTAGGCTAAGGCTTGTATTCTTGAAAGTATTTGTTTTCATTCTTTATTGCATCTCCTTTCTTGCTGCTTTGGAAAGAGTTATCCTTAAAAATTAGATTAAAGTCCCTTGCCCTGGTACTTTCCTTATGATAGATGGTAGTTCGGTCGTTTATTCGACCTCCCCCTAGTTTCAGTGAAGAATTGCTTGCTCTACCTACTACAAGAAGAACCTATCGTAGCATACTATGGAAAATTGAAGGGTGTGCGGACTTAATGACAAAGATGAAGGCCAGTACCTGTGTGTACTTGTGGTATAGTAAGTGGTAAAAGGCAGGCTACTAAAGCGTCCGATGTGTGCACCTTTTTCACTGCTTCTACTAAGCCTTTTTGCATGGATTACGAACAAGACCCTCCGTCATCCCTATTGCTTCATGCTATGCTCTAAAAAAGCATTACCATTCATCCTCTCATTTTCCATAAGAGCAAAAGCAAGCTCAAAATCCAGAAACTGCGTTCGCAGCGGAAAGAAGACCCTTCCATTTGACTTTGAGGTGAAATGCAGAGAGTACACCAATTAATGTCTGCGAGTTAGGCACCAAGAGCAATAAGAAAGCGTTGGAAATGTTGGCTAATGGATGCAAGCCAAATCTCATCCTTTGTCTTTGAGTTTCTCTCTACCGCTGACGTCCACAACACTGCCTGGATTGAGACTCATTATCTCCTCCTTTAATGCCCCTACTTCTATGAGAGAATCATCCCACTTTAAGCCATATATCCCCCACATTGCTAATTAGTTTCCTTGCCAAAGTTTTTATTTCGGTATGTTATTTGAATACCGAACTTCTGTTCAAGCTATTTTTTAATAACCTTCACTGCAACAGGATAGATCCCTTTCACTTGAGATTCTTATTAATTATAGCAATCAGCTATCCAACCTTTTCTTCCTTCTTTCCACATCAAATCCACAGCACGCATGCTCAGGTTGAAAAGTCTTAAGTTAGACCATCTTCG